GTCTTGGAAAAATATTAATTGACACGTTTTAAATAACTTCAAAATATCCATTTTGAAATTGGAAGACAAATGATTAATGTATTGTATTTGTATTTTACTTCTCCTTATTAGTTAGAGCTAGGTAATATGAAAGATAAGAATCTTTATTGTGTATTTTATTTTATCATCTTTTTTTTTTTGATTTTTTCTATTATTCTCTATTCTATTTATTGATATTGAATTCGTGAGATGATTTTTTATTTCCTATGAATTGTGCTTTTCAAAATGGAAAAGCACAATTACGATAGACAAGGAAGAATCTAAATATTTCATTATACTTTAGACTAAGGTGTTGGGTCTCAAAATAGTTAGAAATAAAATTATGAATTTTATATCTCAACTGAGAACAAAACTTTTGAGTTCTTACTATTCTGGATAAAAAAGAGCTGGGTTTCTAGTACGAAAAAGCTGATTATTAAAACTGAACTTACGAAGATGAAGATACTAATTAAGTCTTATTGATATTTAACATTTCTATATGAAGAATAAAAATGCATCTTTCTTCATTATTTCCTAAACTCTCTTAAATATCATTCAATATCTACAATTCAACATGAATTTCCTATTATTATTTAAGAGAAGCCGCCGCCATGGTGAAATTGGTAGACACGCTGCTCTTAGGAAGCAGTGCTAGAGCATCTCGGTTCGAGTCCGAGTGGCGGCATAAATAAGAATTCAGAATATGAATAATGTAGACACGATAGATCTAATAGAATCTAAAACCTAATATTTTATATTCTATTTAATAACCTTCCCGATTTCAATTATTAAAAAGGGACTCTTATTTATGATATTTGTTACCTTAGAACATATATTAACTCATATTTCCTTTTCGATCATCTCAATTGTGATTATAATTCATTTGATGAACTTATTAGTATACGAAATAGAAGAATTACGTAATTCGTCAGAAAAAGGGATGATAGCTACTTTTTTCTCTATAACAGGGTTTTTAGTTATTCGTTGGATTTCTTCGGGACATTTTCCTTTAAGTAATTTATACGAATCATTAATCTTCCTTTCGTGGAGTTTATCTATTATTCATATGATTCCATATCTTGGAAATCATAAAAATGATTTAAGCGCAATAACTGCACCAAGTGCCTTTTTTACCCAAGGTTTTGCCACGTCAGGTCTTTCAACTGAAATGCATCAACCCGCAATATTAGTACCTGCTCTACAATCTCAGTGGTTAATGATGCATGTCAGTATGATGCTATTTAGCTATGCAGCTCTTTTATGCGGATCCTTATTATCAGTTGCTTTTATAGCAATTGCATTTCAAAAAAAAATAATTTTTTTTTTGAAAAATAAGAATTTTTTAAGTTTAAGAAAGTCGTTTTTCTTTGGTGATATGGAATATTTGAACAAAAAAGGTAGTGTATTTAAAAAGACTTATTTCCTTTCATTTCAAAATTTTTACAAATATCAATTAATTCAGCATTTGGATTATTGGAGTTATCGTGTCATTAGTTTAGGGTTTACCTTTTTAACCATAGGTATTCTTTCTGGAGCAGTATGGGCTAATGAAGCATGGGGTTCGTATTGGAATTGGGACCCTAAGGAAACTTGGGCATTTATTACTTGGACCATATTTGCAATTTATTTACATACTAGAAAGAATTCGAGATTGCAAGATCAAGGCACAAATTCGGCATTTGTAGCTTCTATAGGATTTATCCTAATTTGGATATGCTATTTTGGGATCAATCTATTAGGAATCGGGTTCCATAGTTATGGTTCATTCCAATGAATATCTAATTGAATAAAATAAACTACACAAAGAATACATAAAAAAATCGTCCGATACACAATTAAATCTTGTGCAAGTAGTTTTTGAGAACCTTTTCAATAGAGTAATTATTCAAATGGTTCTCAAAAACTTTAGATGTATCTCATTACAACCCCTGACTTTTTTTTTTTTAATTGCGTTGACCAAGAGAGGTTGAAGTTGCATAAATGATTTGTATTATTCCTACTATAACAACCAGGGAGGCAATCTAGAATGGGCGTGAGCTAATAATTCCATATTGATCCGAATCAATCCATATGCTCATGCTCCCATCTTTAATAAGATTCGAGCTAAGTACTGTAATGTGCTTCCGCGTGGGTATCTGGTAACCATGTATGTAGGGGTATCATCGGCGATTTGACAGCATAAGCAATAAGAAACCAAAAATAGAGTATTATTTTCAATGCTGCAGGATACAATTGATTAGCTAATTTTTCTAAATCTAACGTTGGTTCATTGGAACCATATAAACCCATACCTAGAACTGAAAAACGGAACCTCCGGCAGTGCACAAAATAAACTTTGTAGCCGAGTACAGGCATTTTTTTCCTTCCCACATGGATAAAAGTAAATAAACAGGAATTCATTCTAATTCCCACATGATGAAAAAAAGTAAGAGATCTCGAGAAGAAAATGATCCTATTTTGCCACTATGCATTGCTAACATCAAGAAATAGAAAAATCGCGGATTTCAAGTAATTGGCCAAGCTGCTAAAGTAGTGATAAATCCTGTCAGTAAGACGGGTCCTATGGAAAGTCTATTGATTCCCAGTCTCCAGTGAAAATCAAAAAGATTTATCCATTTAGAATCCTCCTTCAATTGGATTAACGGATCGTCCAATTGGAAATGATAACAAAATACATAGGTCATAAGAAGGAGCTCTAAGATACATATATGTAGAGTGTACCACCTATACACCTTATTATTTCCCCTATGAGGGAGAGGGAAAAAGACAATCAAAGAACCCGCAAATATGGGCAAAACAAGAAGTATTGTTAACCAAGGAAAATAACTCGTGATAAAGACAAGATAAAATTAGACTAGAAAACCCCGCGCTCAGGAGAAGAATAATCTATTTTCTTTTCTCGAGTACGGGGTTTTGTCGGTAAAGAGGAATCAAACAATTCCAGTGGAGTTTTTTGTCACATATCAATAAGAAAGGCCCATGCTGCGAGTTGTTTCATGCCATAAATAAACACGGACACTCAAAAAATCCGTTGGACAAGCAGATTCACATCTTTTACAACCTACACAATCTTCGGTTCTTGGCGCAGAAGCAATTTGCTTAGCTTTACATCCGTTCCAAGGTATCATTTCCAATACATCCGTGGGGCAAGCTCGGACACATTGGGTACATCCTATACATGTATCATAAATCTTTACTGAATGTGACATTGGGTCTATAAATTCTAGTTTTGAACACAAAAGATTTTCAATCTGGTCAAATAATAAAATGAAATAAATCATATATTTTTTATTTTAAATACCAGACGAATCAATGATTTATCAATATTTTAAGGATCCATAGATTTTTTAATCTGTTTTTGAAAAAGGGCCGAGATACTTTGATTTCAATTTCCATAGTCATGGAATATGAGTTTACAAATTCAATTCATGTGAATTTTACTATCTTTCTATATGTATCTTTATATATAATATATAAAATATAAAGATATAATCTCAAAATATTCTAGTATTTCTAGTATATCTAGTATATAGAAATAGAATTAAGGATATGATGATATATTATATATCAGATGAATACGTTTGTTATTAGGTTAGTAACTCTAAATCATAAATCTATAAAAAAAAAGAGAGAGAAGAAATGAAATATTCTATTAGATTCTATTTAGAATATTTTTTTTTCTAAAAGTCTTATGTTTTTATTTATATATTTCTATATGAAAATAGAAGAATTATGACTAATTCTTTAGCAAATAGGATTCATACATTTATGGCTCCCGCATAAATAAGGAACTGCGCAGCAGCTATAAAATAGGAATTCAATGAGATATAGAATAAGGATATACAAACAAGAACCAATCCCAATGAAAAGGCAGAATTGATGGGATTGTTAAGTAATGCTACTCTCAGACCTCCTAATATAAGAACTGATCCCAGAAATACTACAAGAATATCATGTATCGGTCCAGGTAAATTTATTATGAAATAAAAAATAAATAAATAAGTCAAAATATTTCATGACCTTACTAAGGTCCAGGAAAGAAACTATTTTTTTATTAGTTAATCTTACTTTAACTTTATTTCAAACAAAATATTAGTATATTAGTAATTGGTAATCGTTCTTGAACCAAGCAAGGGGCTTTTATTTTTTCATTTGATTTGTTGAATCCATAATTGTTTGAATTGTGTAATCTACAATTATTGACATTGGTAACCGACCTAAAGAAATTTGATTATAATTCAATTCGTGACGATCATAATTGGTAAGTTCATATTCTTCAGTCATCGATAAACAGTTTGTTGGACAATACTCAACACAATTACCGCAAAATATATAGACACAGAAATCAATACTATAATGAAGCAATTGTTTTTTTTTTAATTTCTTATTTTTGTTTATAGTGAAACAAGTTGAAAAGAAGTTGTTAATAATAGATTACCTAGAGAAATAGGTAAAGGAAATTTTCATCCAAGATTTAATAATTGATCCATTCTCATCCTAGGTAAAGTCCATCTTGTTGTTATAGGAATGAACAGAAACAAATAAGCTTTAGCTAATGTGATAAAGATATTAATTGCTATTACAAAGACTCTCAACATTTTATTTATTCCAAAAAGTTCAGTAAGAGATATGTACGGAATAGAGAAATTCCACCTACCTAAGTAAAGAACTGTTACAAATAATGAATGAAGAAACTAATAGATTTAGGTAAGAAGCAAGATAAAATAACCCGTATTTTATACCTGAATATTTGGTTTGATAACCTGCTACTAATATCTCCTCTACTTCTGGTAAATTAAAAGGTAATCTCTCACATTCTGCTAGAGAAGACATTAGAAGAACTAGAAACCCTATGGGTTGACGCCACCTGGCTATATTCATAAATATAATAAATAAAAAGAATTGGACATTAGTTAATGAATCATGATAAAAATTTCCATATGCATATGTATTAAGAAACAAATATTTTCTTATTATTCCCGTTTTATTCTTTATTTTATTATATTATTATATTGCATTCTATTTGTCTTGTTCCTGTTCTTTCTTCTGAAAACTAAAAAAAAAAAGTCAAGAAAATAAAGGATTCATTTGTTCTTGATAGTCATTTATTTAATCAGCGAATAGTAGCATACTCTAGATCGTAATCGTGGGAAAGTACTGCTTGATCATTTCTACCAATTACAAGCCCTTAATTAGGATTCGTTTTATGGAAAGTTTTATGAAAAAATAACTTTTTTTGTTATCTTTGATATCTTACATTATTTTCATTACTCATCCTTTGCGTACTTTGGTGTTCCTAACTGTCACTTCTTTTTGATTGATCTCCAGTATAGTAATAAATAAAGTGGATCTTTTGCATCCGCTTCAAGATATGACGACTAAGAAAATAATCTCAATATTGGGGTAAACAACTTATGTTTACTTCAAATTTCTTCTTGTACCTAGGGAATGAGATTTTTATTGTTTTACTGCAAATTGAGGAGCAGTTTTTTTTTCACTCATATAACTCTCTGGTTTAACTCATCGAACTAAAATTTTTAATAAAAAAGATGAAGATATTTATTCAATTTATTCAAGACATTCAATTTCTTTATCTTCACTTACTTTAAAAAGTATAAAGTTTATAAATGAAATAAAGAAATTAACAAAAAAATATTCTTTTTTATTCTTTTCGTTCATATTCATATTTACATATTGCATTATATCTCTATTTTATTGTATTTAAATTCATTTCTTATCTCTTTTCTAGAAAAGAGAAAAGAGTTCATGTTCTAACGAATCACACGTAGAGATATTGCTAACACACATAGAGTTAATGGTATTTCATAACTAATTTATTGATCTACAGCTCGTAGACCGCCTGAAAAGGAATACTTATTATTTGATTCATATCCTGACATAAGAAGACCAATAGGGACAATACTTGAAAAGGCAATCCATAAAAAAACACCTATACTGAAATCAGCTAAAACAAGGTGATATCCAAAAGGAAACTTAGTAGGATTGATATAAACCCTATAGAGGGTCCGACCTTAAATAAGCGAATATTACCTCTAGACGGAAGAATATTCTCCTTCAAAAGTAGTTTCGTCCCATCCGCTAAAGCTTGAAGAATTCCTAATGGGCCGGCCTATTCAGGTCCAATACATTGTTGTGTTGTTGCAGATATTTTTCTTTCTAATCACACAATGACTAATACCCCATTGTGATTCCTAAGACAAGGGTTAAAATGGGGACAAAAATCCATATGAGTCCATATACTTCTTTTAAGGATTCTAATCCAGAAAAAGAATTAATAGTTTGTACTTCTGTCGTATCAATTATCATTTCAACGACCAAATATCAGCCAGTTTCATTTTTTTAACTATATGGGAAAGAATTTGCAAATTGATGAAACCGGGCGGACGAATTTTCCATCTCCAGGGGAGAACACTATTATCTCCTATTAAATAAATAAATTTCCAATTCTCCTTTTGGAGGCTCTACCCTTACATAAAGTTCTTGTTTTAACAATTCAGAATTGGGTGAAAGTTTTTTAGTAATAAATCTATATTTAAAATTATTCCATTCGGGATTTTTTGTCCTATGAAAACGTCGGTTTTCTAAATTTTCATAAGTTCCTCCAGGAATTCCTTCTAGAGCCTGTTGAATGATTTTTATAGATTCTTGCATTTCACCAATTCTTATTAAATAACGAGCTAATGTATCGCTTTTTTTTTGCCATTTGACTTCCCTTACCAATCAAATTTATCACTCATAGCGATCAACTTTACGAAGATCCCATTGTATTCCAGAAGCTCGTAGCATTGGTCCTGAGAAACCCCAATTTATTGTCTCTTTCCCACCAACAATGCCCACTCCTTCAACTCGTTCCAAAAAAATGGGATTTCGCGTAATGAGTTTTTGATATTCAACAAAAAATAATCACAGAAATAAAAACATTCATCTATCCATCCATAAGGTAAATCCGCAGCTACTCCTTTGATGCGAAAATATTTATGCATCATCCGCATACCTGTGGCGTCTTCCAATAGATCATATATTAATCACCTCTCTTTTAAAATATAGAACAAAGAAAGTCTGTGCACCAATATTGGCCATAAAAGGGCCAAGCCATAACAAATGGGAAGCTATATGGCTCAGCTCCAGCATAATAACTCTGATATAACTGGCCCTTTCTTTTAGGCACTTGAACACTTTCCAATCGTTCTGGTGCATTTACTGTTATTGCTTCTGTGAACATAGTAGCTAAATAATCCCAACCTGTTACATAAGGCAAATATTTTATAATTGTTTTGTTCTCTGCTATTTTCTCCATTCCTCTGTGTAAATAGCCCAATATAGGTTCACAGTCAATAACATCTTCACCATCTAGAGTAACGATCAGCCGAAGAAAACCATGCATTGATGGGTGGTGAGGACCCATATTGACTATTAAAAAATCTTTTTTTTGTAGCCGGTACAGTCATCTTTTTTTCTTTAATTCATTATTTCATGAATTTCTTAAAATGAAAAATAAAAAAGAACAAGGATAATAAGAAACTCAAAGAAGAAATGAAATTTTAATTAACGAGTTTTTGGTTCCCGAATATCTAACTGATCCATTAATTTCTTATAACGCACTTTCTTTTTCTTTGACAAATAAGTCAATAATCGTTGACGTTTTCCCAGAATTATTCGTAGACCCCTTTGCGATAAAAAATCTCTTTTGTGTAATTCTAAATGTAAAGTAAGTCTCCGTATCTTACTGGTGAAATGGAATACTTGAAATTCAACAGACCCACTATTCTCTTCTTTTTCTTCTTGTGTAATAACTGAGATGAATGAATTTTTGACCATAAATTAAGATTTCTATTTTTCTTTTCTGTGAATTTTACCGATCAGTAAAAATAATAATATTTATTATGCCAGTTATTTTCATCTAGTATACATCAAAATTGAAATTCATTAATATACTACTTTGTTTTTTATTTTTGTATATTATGTTTTGTATATTTGGATCAAATATACAAAACATAATATACAAAACATATATGTATTCACAAAATAAAACAATTTATTTTTACTTAAAAAGATTTTGCTCTTCCTAGTTAAAATTGATACACTATGAAATCAGCATCATGTATTAGAATATTACACAGTGTTGGTTTTCATCTACCAAATATGTTATACAATATGTAGGAAATCCACTATAATTTCTTTTTTTATTTTCCCATTGGAAATTGGAATTGAATTCATTCTGAATTGTGAATACATATGTATTCTTGACATACTGAAACGACTGCTGTTATTGGTATCGAACCAATAGCGATTTATACAAGCTACATCTTCTAATCGATAATTGGGCCAGAGAAACAATTTGAATTTAATGAAATTTTTTTTATCTGTATTAATAAGTTTGTCTTCATTCAAAAATTGCCCACAGTTTCTTATTTTGTTTTCATTGAAAAATATTGGATTTCTATTCACAACATTAAAATTTTGAGAATTGAAACAAATTTGAATTCGAAATTCTCTACGACGTCTGGGAGATAAAATATTTTCAGGAACAAGTAAATCATAACGATCTTCGTCTTTATTCAAAAATATGTTGCTGTGTCGTGCAATGGATTTTTCAAAAAAACCTTTCTCAATATATCTTTTTTTTTTGTATTTTTGAGTTGTTTGGTGCTTCTTATTATTGACCAATGAAATATCCATAGTTTGATATATAATAGATTTTTCGTCCCTTCGTATAGATAGATAAATTGATTCAATAATCAATATTCCCTTTCTTATCAATTCTGCAAGAACTAGGTTCTTTTGAATAAGCATTTCATCTAGATTTATTTCACCTCTTTGAATCGAAGATATTGCAATTTCCTTTGGATTTATCAGTCTAAGTAGGAGACAATATATCCTGATATTTTTCATTATTTTCTTATTCAAGGGATCAGCCCATCTTAGTTGAAAAAGGAAATATTTTTTCAAAAAGAGATCTAGTTCTATTTCATTATTGCTCTTATGTTGTTCTTTTTTTATATCCTTTTTTATTTCGAATATTGTGTAATCTTCTTTAACAGCTTTTTTATCTTTTTTTTTATTATAGAATTCCTTTGGATTTACGTTAATGTTTTTACTTTTTTTATTTATATAAAAATGAAAAAAGAGTGATTTGATTGGTATGATCCAAGGTTGAATTTTATATACATCAAAAAGTAGAACAAATTCTCGGAAGAACCAAGTTTCTAGATTGGATATAGTATCATGATTTGATGCGGTATCATATAACCTTTCTTTATTCATTCCCATGCAATCAAAAAAGAAACTCTTTTGATTGCATGTTTTGATCTCTGGATGAATTGTAGGATAAAAAAGATCTTTTTTATCCATTTTTTTAAAATTATTAATTTCAGTCTTAGTATTTTTCTGAATCTTGATGCCAATATGTGCATTGGTCCAGATCTCAATATTTTTTATAAAACAAAGAGAAAGATGAAGAATTCTAAAATCAAAATATTTTCGATCAAAATTTCTATTCCTAGCAATAGGATATTCTTTTTCTAGATAATCATTGCTAGGTATACTTACCAATACATAAAATGATTCAGGTTTCAATGTATTTAAATGATATGGAATTTCTTTGTCCCCATTTCTTTCTAATGTTGATCCATAAATGTATAAATTAGGGAGTCTTATGTATTTATATGATAAAAGATCATATCTGTAATGTTTTTTCCATTTTTCTTTTTGACTCATAAATGAATTCGCTGTATAGTCATTCTTTTTCATGGAATAAATGAATTGGTATTTTTTATATAAATCCAATTGATTTGATTCTTTGTTTTGATTCATACGATGTTTATTGATTCTATTCCACCATTCTTTAGGTACAAATCGAGACCTTTTTTTTTGAGATAAATCGTATTGATAATGACCTTTTAACCAGTTTTTCCATTTGTTCATTACATGCGTATGGATTTTATTATGTCTTGATTTATAATTAAATATTCCGTATATCATACAATAATCTTTTACATTATCCTGAAAAGAAGGATGGCTCCCTTGATATTTAAGTACATGTTTCAATTGATACTTATTAAGTAATTGATTTTGTGATATTTTGTAAAAAACATATGCTTGGGACAGGGAAGATAAGTTCAAATAAGTATTGGAATTTTGATTGCTATTCTTAGTATTATCAGTATTTGATAACAATTTCTTTATAGTTAAAAGAAAATTCATTTTATTTTTATTTGTTTCATCAATTCCTTCTTGTTCTTGATTTATTTCATTTTTGTAAATGGATTTATTAAAGATCTTTTTTGTTAATTCAAAGAAAAGTCGTGCATTTATCTTAGAAATGGTAATGGTACATAGCAAAATATCTATGTATATTTTTTCAATGAATGATTTGATCAAGTAGTGTGATTTACGCATTAATCGGATATTTTTACTTTTTAATATTTTCAAAATATGTTTCTGTGATACCGATAAATTCTTATCATAAATTATAACTTTTTCTTTTTTTTTCTTGCCTTTTGCTGTTCGTTCAATTTGATTCCTTATTTTGATTGTCTTCTCAGAAAGATCTTTCATTCTTCTTTCTATTAGTGAAGAATTTAACTGATTCGTTGTTCGAATTAGAACGGACGATTCGCAAAGAATCTTATTATTTCTTTTAAAATATCTTTTGTTTTCGTTCGGTTCATCTACTTTTTCTTTCCTCAATTCAAATTTATTATTTTGATTCTCCATTTTTTTCATTATTAGGTTGATAACTCGAACTATTTTGATGACTCCTTTTGTTTCTTCTTTTCTAACTTTTATAAAGTATTTACTTTTTTTATTTAAAGATTTTAGAACTTGTAAAAAAACCTTTTTCACTTTTTTTTTTCTTTTTTGGAGTTCTTTATAAATAGGTTCAAAAAAAAAAGGTCGTTTTCGGGGAGAACCAAAGGGAAGTTCCGCTTCCAGTCCCCAGACTGTTAAAAAACAAAAATTTGTTTTTTTCTCTCTTTTTTTTTTTATATCTATATAATGAGATCGTGCCTTAGATTTTCTCCAAGGTTTTAGACAGAAAGGATATAGAATCTTTATCTGAATACCATTTATTAACCAACCTTGGGGAAATTCTTTTTCTGATAATTGAACACCATTATAGGTACATTTAATATGCATCTCTCTTTTCCATTCCTTAAAATCCTCGCCCCACTCGGGGATTTGGAATAATAACATACGGAAGATATTTTTGGCTATTATTAATGAAGGCAATATAATGTATTTTCTAAGAAAAGCTTGGGTTACTAACATCAAACTTCTTATTACTTGAGTAAATATAAAGACATCCCAAACTTCTGATATTCTTGTCTGTTCTTTTTTATATTTTTCTTCCTCTTTTTCCTTTTCTTCTTTTTTGTCTGCATTTTCAAAATAGGAAATCTTTAATTCTGATTTTCGTTCTCTGTCCATCCAATTCCTAAAAATTAGATTCTTTATTTTGTTGATATCAAAAGACGAAAAAAAATATGTTTTGTCTAAACGATCCAAAAAAAGCGGGGAATGTACGTTTAATTGAAATAGGCCTAAAATAACTGTTTTACGTCTTTGAGCACGCATAGATCCTTTGATTAGATTGCGACGAAAATCTGATTGTTGTGAGTAACGTATCAAAGCAACCTCTCCCTCTTCCGTTTGATCATCATTTTGATCATTAGAAATAGAATCGGTATTCTGATCATTATCGTTATAAATTATTACACGTTTGGCTCTTCTTGAATGAATATCGTAATATTCTTCCTCCAATTCTTCTAATTCTTCTTCATCTTCTTCTTCCTCTTCTCCCAAATTCTCGGTTAATTTGTATGACCATCGAGAGACCTTTTTACTGATCTCTTCTATTCTAATTCCAATCGATTCTTTTTTCATTTTTTTTTGATCTTTTGTATGTGTTGTAATTACATTAAATACAAATTGCAAATATTTTTCTTTACTTCCTGAATCAATTCCTTTTTCTTCAGTACAATTCAAAAATGATTGATGGTGAAGTTCTACGGAATCATTAAGAATTAGATCGTGAATCTTATTTATAAAAAAAAATTCTACGAAATCTTCTCTATCTGTATGAGTATTCATGATTGCACGTGAATCTGATCTTTTTCTTGTTCCTCGATATGGTCCGTTGAAAAAAGGATCATATGCTTTTGGCAAGCATTTTTTTTTTTTTTCATCATCACATAATAGGGTTCTTTTTTCAAGCATATCCAGATTAGAGGATCTCTCCTTTTTTTCTATAATTTTGATTCGGCTTCTCAATTCATTGTTCAAATTGCACTTTTTTTTTTCATTAATATAAATCCAAGAATTATAAAGATCTTTGTCATATAGTTTTTCTATTATGTACAAAGAAATTCTTTGTTCTAGCATTTTAGAAAAAGTCGATAAACTGGGCGGATATGTAAAGGAGATTCTTTGTTTCCCATCACTTGTACATGTAAAAAAAA